AACTCGATGAATTTAGTAGATCTTTTTAGGAGGCCCCAATGACTATAGATAGAACCTATCCTATTTTTACAGTGCGATGGTTAGCTGTTCACGGACTGGCTGTACCTACCGTTTCTTTTTTAGGGTCAATATCAGCAATGCAGTTCATCCAACGATAAACCTAATCCGAATCATAGAACTATGACACAATCAAACCCGAACGAACAAAGTGTTGAATTGAATCGTACCAGTCTCTACTGGGGGTTATTACTAATTTTTGTACTTGCTGTTTTATTTTCCAATTATTTCTTTAATTAAATAAAAAATATAAATAAAAAATACTAATTAATTCAATTAATTATAAGTAGGAATTCTCTTATCCCATTCGGAAAGATATCATCGCATAATTATCTATGGCTGTTTATGTCTGTAGCATGACCACTTGATAAAATGTGGAGGAAAGTTGGGCAAATGGCCGATACTACTGGAAGGATTCCTCTTTGGATAATAGGTACTGTAGCTGGTATTGTTGTGATTGGTTTAATCGGTATTTTCTTTTATGGGTCATATTCTGGATTAGGTTCATCTCTCTAATAATCAGGTGAGTTGGATTATAGACACGAAAGCTTAAGAACTCAACGGGATCCCCCGAATCAGACAAGGGAAGAGGGGATCCCGTTGAGTTCTTAATAATCAACAATCATAATATTTTTTTTGGATAAACGTTTCAAAAAAAAAATCCGCTTTTTCTTATGATTGATGCTTTTGAAAAATTCATTGATTCAGAACATCGTTTATTTGAAAGTCTCTGTGAATACTTTCAAAATTAAAACAAAGAAGCAATCGCTTGATTTACCCTTTTTGGATGACTCAAAATTTGATATGGTTCTATACTATATAATATATAGATATAATATATAGATAATATATTTTTATCGATTAGATATCATGCAAATACTTACTATATTCTATATTAATAGTATATTAATAATTAATCAAATATTAATAAAAGAGTAATAGTATCATAGTATATAGAGTATATTATAATATTAATAAAATAATACTAATAAAGTAATAAAATAGAATCTTACTCTATTTACTATAATAATTTATCTATTTACTTTTACTCTAGTATAGTAATCTATTAATCAGTAATCTAATAAACATTAATCTCTATTTACGAATTATTTACTAATTTAGTATATTAATCTAAATTAATCTAATAAAAGATTAATCTAATAAAAGTTTCCATTTTTTTTTCTATTTTAGAAGTTCATTGAAATTGAAGAAGTTCTATTTGTTTTGTTCAATAAATTTACCTACATTTTTGTTTGTACACTACTTAACTTAACGTGATAAATCAAAAAGGGGTTAGGTTATGATAAAAAAAAAATGGAAACTATGAATAGAAGTTTTTGACGAATAGGATTAAGAATCATTATTAATTCGACACAAGAAAGGGTTGTCGAAAAAACCTTTTCTTGTGTCACGGACTAGGAGACGACGAACCACCCCCCTAAAACCCCTTGTTCCTTTCACTTTGTTTATATTTGATTCTATTCGAATATAAAGCTACTGATTCAGTCTATATCACTTCGATTTGGATTGAAAAAACAAAAAAGAGATAAGTAAAAAATAAAAGAGTCTTCTTCACAATATACATCTCACGACCAGTATAAGTAATTCCCGAAATCCGATCTATATATTAAATAATTTTTTTTTTTTTGATCATACACAATTACCTAATATAATTGCCAACAAAAGTTTGTTTCTTTTTAGAACTTGGTGTTGAAAAATCCACCAATCTAGAAATTCATTTCGGACAATTGAACCTTCTCAAACTGTTTCTTTTTAAGAACCAAAAAGATTTGTGCCAAAATAACGGATGCCAAGAAGAGCAAAAGACCTTGAACACGTAATGGATCTTGAAGTACTACTTCTGCATCTCCCTGACCAAATCCGCCCACATTAGGATTACTCGTTAATGGTTGATCAAGTTTGATGGATTCGCCCTCAGAAACAAGAAGTTCCGGCCCTGGGGGGATAATATCAATAACTTGACGCCCATCCGATGCCTCCACTATGGTTATTTCATAACCCCCTTTTTCTTTTCGTATGATTTTACTTACTATACCAGCTGCTGTAGCATTATATACATTATTGTTACTCTTGCTCCCGTCGGGATAAATCTGACCCCTTCCTCTATTCCCACCTACATATATGGGATACTTTAAGAAGTGAGCGTCTTTGTTAGTAGCAGGGTCCGGGGAAAGAATAGGAAAGGTGATTTCACTATATTTCTGACCAGGAACTGGTCCTATCACAAGAATATTTTTTTTAGCAGGGCGGTAACTTTGAAAAGATAGATTTCCTATCTTTTCTTTAATCTCAGGTGAAATACGATCGGAAGGGGCTAGTTCAAATCCCTCGGGTAAAATAAGAACCGCTCCCACATTCAAAGCCCCTTTTTTACCATTAGCAAGAACTTGTTTCACTTGCAGATCATAGGGAATTCGAACAACTGCTTCAAATACGGTATCTGGAAGTACCGCTTGTGGAACCTCGATATCCACGGGTTTATTAGCTAAATGGCAATTAGCACATACAATACGGCCAGTTGCTTCTCGTGGATTTTCATAACCCTGCTGTGCAAAAATGGGATAAGCATTTGAAATGGGTGCGTGAGTTATTAGATATATCATGAGCGATATGGAAATGGATCGAGTAATCTCTTTCTTTATCGACGAAAAGGTTTTTTTAGTTTGCATGGTCCAATCATTGATCCCAAAATTTTCTACAATAAAATTAGGTAGGTCGCTAGTGGAGTTCCCTATCTAGAATTTTGCGATTTACTGAAATAATTTTTCTTAAATATTGGAGAAACCCTTGGCTGAGCAGAAAGAATAAGTAGAATTTTAAATGTTTTGCTTATTTACAAAGAAAGTAACAAATATTCTAATTGGGTCGGTCGATCAATTTTCAATCATTCATTGAATGATAAATCACTACAAGTGAAGGAGATACACGATTTAAATAACGAAAGATACAATATTTAAAAATTGTATCTAAAATTACTGGAAAAGTAGAAACAAGACCAGATATAATTTGATCATTATGAGAAAATCCAAAATCTTTGTAGATAGAGCCAATCATTAATTCCCAACCGTGGGGCGAATGGAATCCTATACATAAATCAGTTAATAAAAGAATAGAAAAAGCTTTTATTGTGTCGCTTAAGTTATATAGGAATTCTTGAACCCAAGAGTTAAGAATAACAAGTTCTTCATTACCTAGAATAGAATAACCACTTAGAATAACGAAACAGATTATATTTGTCGAGAAGTGTAAAATTGTATGGATACGATCCTCATTGTGCATCTTGATCAATTGGATTGTTTCTTTGTAGATTTCGAGGCGACGTTTTTGTAAATGCGTTTCTGGGTATTCCTTTAGCATTTCCTCCAAACGAAGGAGTTCCTCTAAGTCTATGAATTTTTTTAGAATACTCTTTTCCTGAATATCATTCAAAAAAATTTCGGATTGTCTAATATTCCACGAGTTAGTAATCCAAGATTCAATACTTTTTTTAAATGAGAGAGAAATCCACCAAGGGAAAAATACTATAGATGCAAGATATAGAAGGGAAATGAATACTTTCTTTTTTACCATTTTTTCGTCTGTGAATTTTTGAAGTTTTAATGAACTCACCCCATTCGTCGACTCTATATGATACTAATATATATATCAAGCATAAATTATATTCCAAGTCATCGAGCCCATTAATAGATTTCGGGGTTTTTATTTGTGATGCAGTATAGTGGTTAGTCCTTGAATCTAGAAAGAATACAGACTAAGAAAAAGCCCATAATATTAGTAGAAGTTTCAGACGAAAGAATTCCCCTTCTATATATCTTATCTATTAAATAAATAGAAAAAATTTCGAAACAAAAACTTTGGACACAAAAATTTTCGTTTTAGGGTTACTTCGTATATGTTTACTTTGGCTCGAATACACGTTCGGAAGAAATTTCCCTTAAAAAAAAAAAGAGAGAATTCATGAGTTTTTTATCTATTATATTATAAAGTATTCATTCTTCAGTTCCTTTTTTCAAAATACTTCAATTGGTACGCGCAAGAAATAGGCCAATTCAGCAGCTTTTTGCTCAATTTCTCGTGGAGTTAAATTCTCATCAGTACGCGTCAAGGGAATGGCCCCCTGGCCTCTGATTTCCATATAAAGAACACGACGAGCAAAAAGACCCTCTTTATTTTCGATTCTGATGGACTGAATATCTTTCATAAAGAATCGGAGGAATATACGACGGTTTTTTCCAGGAAATCCCCAACGAAAAATACACACTATACCCTCTTTTATATCGAATCGATCATAACCACTACCTACATTCCACGAAATCGTGCACCACAAGTAGGAGCTAATAAAAAGACCCGCGATCCCATAGAAAGACATCACGATCCCTTGCGGAAAAAAGTTTATTTGCTGAGAAGGAAATAAAGATATCAAATTCCTACCAAAATAACTGGAGGTTCCAACCAATACAAACCCTAATGAACCTAAAAATAGAATAAGGGCCCAGCCAAAATTACTTATTTTTCGAGATCCCGCTATAAGTTCTATCCATATACGTTCTGATCGCCAACTCATATTCTCACTAGACCTAGTTACATTTTATTGGAATTGGAAGAATAACAAAAATAAAAATAATTTTACTTTTTTTTGTTTCCGAAGTAACTCTCATCAACCAGCACTACTATGACATGAACCTTTAAGAATAATTCATCAAATTGCTTAGACCCAAACTAAAAGAATAGAATATCTTTCATATGATTCCTATAGATACCCACATATATCTATTCTATTGACTTTACATTTCCTAAATTTTCCCTGATATGGACCAAAATTTTTATAATTGATTTACTCATATATCTATCATGTTTCCACATACATAAGAGCTTACGCTCGAAAGAAGTCACATGTTATCCAATATTTAAATATCTATAAATATATAGGTGTTATGATCCAAGTCAGCTTGAAAAAAAAACATGGATAAGATTTGTCCCTATAGTATCTAAAAAATCTTGTTTTTTTGAACATGAAGAGATAAAGAAACCATTGCAATTGCCGGAAATACTAAGCCCACTAAAGGCACAAAAATGGAGGGAAAGTTGTTGAGAGTTATCATTGAATGGGTACCTCGATTTAATATTTGTACCTGTTATTTTTATTTTAACCTTATAAAGATATCTTATAATTCATATATAATAATTATATTTATAGAATAAAAATATTCTATTATACTTATAATATACACTTATATTATACTAAGTATACCTAAATTAAGTAGAGAATATATACTTAAATAAGGAATATATTAAGTATATGTTTTAATAAATGACAAAATATGTAATGTAAATAACCATACTTATTCACCTTTTTCGACTTTTTCTATATGTTTCTACACGAAATAGATGTATAATAATTCATTATTTTATTGTTTATTCTTCGTTATTTTATTTTTCGTATCTTATAATTAATTTAATCATTTTTATTTAAAAAATGGATTTTTTTTATTAATTATAAAATAAATTCTTAAATTAAGAATTAAGACTATAGTTAATCTAAGTTTGATTCAAAGGAAAGAAAGCATGGAGTTGAAATAATTCACTCAGAACGCCCTTTAAAAGATTACGTGGTACGATTGGATCGAATAAGCCCTTATGGAATAAATATTCAGCCACTTGTGAATCCTCAGGTACTGTCTTATTCAATGTTTGTTCAATTACTCTTTTACCCGCAAATGCAATGTAAGCGTTGGGTTCGGCAATAATGATATCCCCCAACATACCAAAACTAGCCGTCACCCCACCTGTGGTAGGGGATGTAAGAATTGCGACATAAAATAACTTTTTATTTGATTGATAATCATATAAAGCGGAAGATATTTTAGCCATTTGCATCAAGCTCAAACTTCCTTCTTGCATGCGCGCTCCTCCGGAAGCACATACTAGAATAAGAGGTAAAGATTTATTGGTAGCATATTCAGCCAAACGTGTTATTTTTTCACCTACTACGGATCCCATACTACCCCCCATAAACTGAAAATCCATAACCCCAATTGCTACGGGAATGCCATTTAATTGACCTGTGCCTGTTTGAACAGCCTCAGTTAATCCTGTATTTTTTTGATAAGAATCAATACGATCTTTATAAGGTTCCTCCTCGGAATGAAATTCAATGGGATCCAGAGAGACCATGTCTTCATTCATAGGATCCCAAGTACCGGGATCAATCGAAAGTTCGATTCTATCGAAACTACTCATTTTCAAATGACATCCACACTGTTCACAAATATTCATTTTGGATTTTAAAAATTTCTTATAATTTAATCCATAACAATTTTCGCATTGAATCCATAAATGTCTGTATTTTTGAGTTACATTTAAATTATTAGAACTTAGAGTTAAATCACCACCATCTATGCTAGTTTTGATACTAGAATTTTCGCTTTTACTACTATTTGTGCTTTCGCTACAAATGTAACTATAAATGTAACTATCACTGTAATTGTCACTATTGCTTAAAATATAACTATCAATACAAATTTGAGAACGAAGATAGCTGTCAATGCAACTAGTAATGTGATTATTCCAACTAGAATTAGTATCATACATGGAAGTATCGTGGCGATTATCGTCACTTTTAGTTGGATTATTCATATAACTCGAAGTCTGATAACTATAAAACGAACTTTTTAGTTCACTTAGAAAAGAACGATCGGTGTCAATCTCAAATTTTTTTTTTTCAATATCAAAATATATGGAATAACCATCCCGATTACTATCCATAACGAAAAAAGTCTCGTCCGATATTAAATTACGAATGGATCTGTCGCCGACTAAATGATCAACATTACTAGAATTAGACTTGTCTTTATCATCTAGAATTGGATCTTCACTTACACTAATATTTTCAAAAGGACCAAAACAGGCCATTGATTTATTTAGCCTACACCTGTATTCGAACTTGCCGCTAAACACGAGCGAACCGAACCACCATTTTTTCATAGAACTTTCTTGCCCCAAATTTACATCAAAATACAATAGATGAATAGTCATTCGATAATTTTTTTTTATATATTCCGATTAAGCATAGAAATCCAATCAATAGGGTTATTAACTAATAACGCAAGGTTATTTCTCCTATGCTATAAAGCACTTTTTTCGTAAAATCTCGCCTACTAACTACTAATAAGTTTCTATTCCAATACAGAATGAAAAGGACAATATACAGGATGGGTAAAAGAGGCTGCGTGGCTCGACCCACGATCCAAAACCGCAGGATCAGGGTATAATAGAAAAAAAAAGAAGAATGCCATTAATTAATTAATTACAAGTATAAGATAAATTTTTAAATAAAATTAAGAATATACCAATCCTAAGGATCCGTAGGATTAATTGTGGATCCAACACAACAATAAAAAAAGCCTTAAGTTGTTTCGTCTT